TAGTTGTGATTTTATTGGTATACATTTTGCCCAATTAATAATTATTTTGGACACTGTACTTGGTGTGTAATTTTAATACAATTTTGGCACAGAATTTAGTGCTTATAAAAAGGRTTATCCTTCGACACTGTACTTGGTGCGTAATTTTAATACAATTTTGGCACAGAATTTAGTGCTTATAAAAAGGATTATCCTTCGACACTGTACTTGGTGCATAATCTTATATATTGTGTGTTTTTTTTGTATATATAACAAGAAAATTTTTTTGTTTTATTAAAATTTTTATTGATATATATGCCTTACAAACATTAACCTATATGCACCATGCTATAAGAATATGCTAGATGAGAATGATCTGAACGTAAGTCCAGTCTAATAGAATCCGGCAGGCTATCAGGTATGTGGGTCTGAGATTACAAGAGAAAATAAAAATACTATATGCCTATAAGACCAACTGATGTCTAGTTACTAACCTAATGTATAGAACACATTAACCAAAGGCCTCTTAAAAAGAGACGTATGGCCAGCTAGATGAGAATGTCCCTGAAAAAACAACCAGAGGCCTCTTAAAAAGAGACGTATGACCGACTTATTATTATGGACGTGAAAATATGCATAAGGTATCCTACCTACAAGTATTGGTGATTTCTCGAGAATAGCTAGATAGACAATAAACAGTATATTAGTCAAATTCATGGTGTAGATAATGACGTAATGTTATGTCCTGGACCATTAATATATATGTACCGTTACCATACTCCATGTCTAATTATACATAAAAAGTATATAGGTGATATGCTAGGGGTAAGTAAATTTATGCACGATTATACATAGCAAGTACTAAACTAATCAACAACGTAGTATATTATGAGGCTACGGGGGGTGGGGGGGGTACCGAAATTTTTATAGGTCGAGCTGTTGGTGTATTATGTGTTTTGGGTCAATAGGTGGTTTAATTTAAAATTCCGGTTTTGGGGACCGGGGATGGGAGTTTGAGCCTCTCCCTTTTGATTATTCGAGGAAGGTTAGATGCTTCATTTTTGGTTTACAAGACCAGAGTTTTGGGTTAAACTACTTGAATATTGGTTTAATATTTTGTTTTCACTTATACTTACTACTGGTAGGATAATTAGGATGAGGGTGAAGTATAGTGAAGAGGCGATTTGTCCGATTATAATAAATGGGTCTTCTACTGGTTGGCTACCGATCCATGTTAGGATTAGCAGGTCGGTGGCTAGTAGTCATAATATTGTTTGGGTAATTGGTCGGAATGTAGCTGTTCGTTGTTTTGATAGGTGTAGGATTGGCATTAGGAGTAGGATTAAGATCGACAGTAGTAATGCTAGAACTCCTCCTAGTTTATTAGGGATTGATCGTAGGATAGCGTAGGCGAATAGGAAGTATCATTCTGGTTTAATGTGGGGTGGGGTTACTAGTGGATTAGCAGGTGTAAAGTTGTCTGGGTCTCCTAGGAGGTATGGGTAGAATAAAGTTAGGGTTAGTAGGAATAATGTTATTAGGGAGAATCCTAGGAGGTCTTTGTAAGAGAAGTATGGGTGGAATGAGATTTTATCGCAATTGGAGTTTATGCCCGTTGGGTTATTCGATCCTGTTTCGTGTAGAAATAGTAGGTGTACTATTGTCATCCCTATGATTATGAATGGGATTAGGAAGTGAAATGTGAAGAATCGAGTTAGGGTGGAGTTGTCTACTGAAAATCCACCTCAGATTCATTGTACGAGTGTTGGTCCGATGTATGGGATAGCTGAAAGAAGATTGGTAATTACTGTAGCCCCTCAGAATGATATTTGTCCTCATGGTAGTACATAACCCACGAATGCAGTGGTTATAACTAGTAGGAGGAGAATTACTCCTGTATTTCAAGTTTTTTTGTAGAGGTAGGAACCATAATAAATTCCTCGTCCAATGTGTAGGTAGATGCATATGAAGAATAGTGAGGCCCCGTTGGCATGTACGTTTCGGATTAGTCATCCATATTGAACATCTCGGTGAATGTGGGAGATTGATGAGAATGCTAGGGAGATATCGGGTGAGTAATGTATAGATAAAAATAGGCCTGTGGCTAATTGGATAATTAGGCATATTCCTAGTAGTGATCCAAAGTTTCAAAGGTACGAAATGTTGGATGGGGTTGGTAGGTCGATTAGTGTGTTGTTAATAATTTTTAATAAGGGGTTTATGTTTTTTATGGTTTATGGTTGATAGTTCCTGTTGTTTGTATGTTGTCGTAGTATTTGGTTGTTTGGTGTAGTGTGGGGTTAAGTTCTTGTAGTTGAATTACAATGATGGCTTTTCAGGCTGTTGGTTTCGGTGTGAATCCGAATTGGAATATATGATTTATTTTTCATTTTTATTGGGTTTTGGTTTGGTATTTTGAATGGTTGGTGTAGCTTCTAATATTTCGCCTTACTATGGTATTTTAAGCTTGTTAATGGGGGCGGTATTTGGGTGCGGTGTGTTGGTATGGAAAGGTGGGTCTTTTATTTCTTTAGTACTATTTTTAATTTATTTGGGGGGTATGTTGGTTATTTTTGCTTATTCGGCAACGTTAGTATTGGAGCCTTTTCCTGCTGCTTTGTCTAATTGGGAAGGGGTTATTAATGTATTCAATTATATTCTTCTTATTGTGGTCCTTATGTTTGTTGGGTCTGATTTGTGGTGGGGTATAGTTGAAATTGGTGATAAAACGGCTGATTTTGATGGATTTTCTGTTGTTCGTGTTGATTTTAGTGGGTTGTCTTTGTTTTATTATTTTGGATGTGTTATGTTTTTAATTGCTGGGGTTGGATTGTTGCTTACTTTGTTTGTGGTGTTAGTTTTAATTCGAGGTTTAAGTCGTGGTACCGTTCGTGTTATTAGGTTATTAAGGTGTAGTTTATTTGCCTTCATAGATTAGTTAAAATAGTAGTGGTGTTAATATTAGTAGGTAAATAAATGAAAATAGGTATGATTTAATTAGGCCTTTTTGTGAGGTTGTGATTATGATTGGTGGTTTTTGGTGTTTTGTTAATAGATTTGGTCCTAAATTTGTGTATCATATTTGGTCTATTAGGCGTGTTGATTCTTTTTCTGCTTTTAGTAATACTATGTTTGATGTAATTCGGTGTGTTATTGTTGTTGTGTTAGCTCGTGATGGTTTTTGTTGTGCTATATTCATTAGGTTTGTGGCAAATAGTAAACTGGTGATTATAATGATAAGTGTTGTTAATTTGTAGGTTGTTGGTATAGTTATTGGTTGAGTTTGTAATGGGTTTAATGTAAGCGTCATAATTAAACCTGCTATAACACTTCCTTTTGCTAATTGGGTAATTGGTTTAGTGCATTTTTGGTCTTCTTCATAGTGTGGATTTGGATTGTGTAATGGTTGTCCGGTTCATACAATTATTATTATACGTATGCTATATACTGTGGTAAGTGATGTTGCCACCAGTACTATAATCATAGATAGGGTATTGGTGTAGGATGTTATGGTGTATTCGATAATGATGTCTTTGGAGTAGAATGCGGATAGGAAGGGTATTCCTGCTAGGGCGAGTGTTCCGATGGTGAAACATGATGATGTAGTCGGGAGGGTATTGTGTAGTGCTCCTATTTTGCGGATGTCTTGTTCACCGTGTAGGGTGTGGATAATATTTCCTGCGCATAAGAATAGCATGGACTTAAAGAATGCATGTAGGCATAGGTGTAGAAAGGCTAATTCAGGAAGGCATATCCCTACGGTTACTATTATTAGGCCTAATTGGCTGAGTGTTGAGTAAGCAATGATTTCCTTGATATCATTTTTTGAAATGGCATGGGTGGCTGCATACAGTGTGGTGATGGCACCTAGGATTAAGCAGAGGGATAGGGCTGTATGGTTATTTATTAATAGGGGTTGTATTCGGATGAGTAGGTACACCCCTGCGACAACTATTGTGCTTGAGTGTAGTAGAGCTGATACTGGGGTTGGGCCCTCCATTGCTGCTAATAGTCATGGGTGTATTCCAAATTGGGCTGATTTTGCTATTGCTGCTAGGATGAATCCTAGTAGTGGTAATATTGGGGTGATGTGTGATGTTGAGTAGATTATTGGTATATCTAGTGTGTCTAGAAGTAATATAAATCAGCAGATGTTTATAATTAGACCTACATCACCGATACGATTATAAATAATAGCTTGTAATGAGGATTCGTTGGCTTTTATTCGCGCCCGCCATCATGTAATTAGTAGGAAGGATATTAGTCCTACCCCCTCTCATCCGATGAATAGGAGGAATAGATTATTGGCTGTGGTGATGGTGAGCATTGCTATAAGGAAAATTAGAAGGTATTGTATGAATTTGTCTCGTTGTTTGTCTGAGGCTATATATCACTCTGAGTATGCTGCGATGGTTCGTGTGATGAATAGAGCGATGGGTATAAATGTAGCGGAGTATATGTCAAAATTTACATTGAGTGTAATGTTTAGTGTATCTAGTTTGAATAAGGTGGATAGGGTGAAGTCATTTGTATATCATATTTTTATGATTAGTAATAGAATTGATAGATGTAATGATGTTGTGATGGCTTTTTTTGGGGTTCAGACCCATTTTGTAAGTGTTGGTGATRKTGATATGACTAGTGGTATAGCAAGGATGAGTAGTTGTAATAGGTATAGTGTTTTGGGGTCGATCAAATGTAGTACATGCATGACTTCTACTTGGAGTTGCACCAAGGGTTATGGTGCCTAAAACCATTGGATTTCTTCTATCCTTTAAAAGTGAGAGAGCTGAGGTTTTAGTATCAGTTGTAAGAATTAGCAGTTCTTATGTATGTCTTTCTCGGTTTATAAGGAGGATTTAACTCCTATTTTTAGATCCACAGTCTAATGTTTGATTTGAAACTATACTAACATAGGATGCCTGAAATTAGTTGTGGTTTTAGCATTAGGAGTATTATAGGTAAGATGTGTAATGTCATGATTAGGTGTTCTCGTGTTTGGCTTGGCGGGATGGTTAGTATGTTTGGTGGTAGGCTTCCTCCTAGTTGTGTAGTTGAAAATATGTATAATGTGTATGTTGCTGAAAGAATAATACCTAAGCCTGTAATTGTAATGGTAATGTTTGATCAGTTAAATATTGAGGTAATAATGGATAATTCTCCTATTAGGTTGATGGTCGGTGGCAGGGCTATGTTGGTTAGGCTAGCGGTGAGTCATCACAGGGTTATGAGTGGAAGTATTAGTTGTATATTACGGGTAATAATTAGGGTTCGGCTGTTAGTTCGTTCATAGTTTGTGTTTGCTAGGCAGAATAATATAGATGATGATAGGCCGTGGGCAATTATAAGGATGGTGGCGCCGGAGATTGCTCATGTGGTTTGAATTAGTGTTGCAGCGATAACGAGTCCTATGTGGCTTACTGATGAGTATGCGATTAATGATTTCAGATCAGTTTGGCGTAAGCAGATTAGGCTGGTCATGATGATCCCTCATAGGGCTAAAATTATGAATGGGTAGTGCAGGTTTTTTATTGGCGGAGTTATAGTTAATGACACTCGAATAATGCCATATCCGCCTAGTTTTAGTAGAATTCCGGCTAGAATTATTGATCCTGCAATTGGAGCCTCTACGTGTGCTTTTGGTAATCATAGGTGTAAACCATACAGTGGTATTTTAATTATAAAGGCGGTTAATATGGCAAATCATCATGTTGTGTAACCTCATGAATTTTGTATACTTGATATGTTTAGTTGAAGTAGTGGTAATGATAGTGTTCCTATATAGTACTGTAGGAATAGTAGGGCAGCCAGGAGAGGTATTGACCCGACAAGGGTATAAAATAAGAAGTAAATTCCAGCACTTAGTCGCTGTATTTGATTTCCTCATCGTGTAATAATAATTAGTGTGGGGATTAGAGTAGTTTCGAATGTGATATAAAATGTAATTAATTCTGTGGAAGAGAAGGCAATTATTAGGGATGTTTGTAAGAAAATAATTGTGGTAATAAATATTCGTTTTCGTATGGTTGGTTCGGTTGATAGATGGTTTTGGCTGGCTAGAATTATTAGGGGGGTGAGTCAACATGATAAGATAATAAGTGGGGAGGAGATGTGATCAACTCCTAGGTAGGAATTGGATAATATTAGAGTTGTTGTAAATAGGGGTTTTATTAATTGTAGGCTTAATAGGGCAATTATGAAGCTGATGATGGTTGTTGTAGAATATAGGTGTTTTTTATTACATATTATGGTTGTTGGTATTAATAAAATTGTTGGTAATAGTATTTTTAGCATTGTAGGAGGTTTATATTCTGTAGGAGATCTGACCCATGAGTTCGTGATGAGGTTACTAGTAAGGATAAGCCTGTACCTGCTTCGCAGGCTGAAAAGGCTAATATAAGTATAGGGGTTAGTGTTAATGATGGTGTTTGTAATTGAAGGGGTCATATTGATAGTGCGATATATATGGAAAGTATAATTCCTTCTAGGCACAGGAGGGTTGAGATTAGGTGTGTTCGGTGTAGTGCAAATCCAGTTATACTGATGGTAAAGGCTATAATGTAACTAAAGTGTAGGGCAGTGATAGGGTGATCATGTTGATAATCATGATTTACTAAGTCGAAATTAGTGGTCTTAGTTGGACTAATCACCCATTCTGCTCATTCTAATCCTCCTTGTACTCATTCATATATTAATCCGAGGGTTAATAGTGCTAGGATAATCAGGGTTCAGGTCATGGATAGGATTGGGGAAGAAAGTTGAGTAGCTCATGGGATTGGTAAGAGTAAAGCGATTTCTAAGTCGAAAAGTAGGAATAAAATTGCTACTAGGAAAAATCGGATGGAGAATGGTAGTCAAGCTGATTCTAGGGGATCAAATCCGCACTCGTATGGTGATAGTTTTTCGTTATTTGGTTTTATAATTGCTAATCAGTTATTTAGTAGTATTAGGAGTACTGATACAATTAAGGTTAATGTGATTATGATTGTTATGTTTATTATTCGTCTTTAGTTGATGTCTAAAACTTAGTGATTGGAAGTCACTTGTACTGATATACTAGGCGAATATGATCCTCATCAATAAATTGAGATGAATAGGAATAGTCAAATTACATCTACGAAGTGTCAGTATCAGGCTGCAGCTTCAAATCCGAAGTGGTGGTTTGATGTGAAGTGGTATTTTATTTGTCGAAGTAAGCAAACTATTAGGAAGGTTGATCCAATAATTACATGTAATCCGTGGAAACCTGTGGCAACAAAGAATGTAGACCCGTAAACGCTGTCAGCAATTGTGAATGTGGTTTCGAAATATTCAGTTGCTTGTAAGGCGGTGAAGTAGATCCCCAGTAAAATTGTCATTAATAGGGCTTGAATTGTTTGGTTTCGGTTTGATTCTATTATACTGTGGTGGGCTCAGGTAATTGTTACACCAGATGCTAGGAGGACGGCTGTGTTAAGTAGTGGGACTTCAAATGGGTTAAGGGGTGTAATCCCTGTTGGTGGTCAGTACCCTCCTAGTTCTGGGGTGGGGGCTAAGCTTGAGTGGTAGAAGGCTCAGAAAAATCCAGCGAAGAAGAAAACTTCGGATGTGATAAATAAGATTATGCCATATCGTAGTCCTTTTTGTACTGGTTGGGTGTGGTGTCCTTGGAATGTACTTTCTCGTACTACATCTCGTCATCATTGTAATACAGTTATAGTTATATTTAGTAGCCCAATTGCCAGTAAGATGTAGGAGTTGTAGTGGAATCATATAATTAATCCAGAAGTTATGGCAAATGCGGCTATTCCTCCTGTTAGTGGTCATGGGCTTTGGTTAACTATGTGGTATGGATGTATTTGTTTGGTTATTTGATGTTTTCTTGTAGGTATAGGCTAAGTAATAATACAAATACGATGGCTTGAATAATAGCTACTGCTAGTTCTAATACTGTTAGCATGAATAGTACGATTACAATTGTTAGGGATAGAGAGGTAATGGTTGGTAATAGGGCTAATACAGCAGTTGAGGTTAGTTGGATTAGTAAGTGGCCTGCTGTTAGGTTTGCTGTAATACGAACTCCTAGGGCGATTGGACGAATAAATAGGCTGATGGTTTCGATTATGATTAGGGGTGGAATTAGTGGTAGGGGTGTTCCTTCTGGTAGTAGGTGAGCTAGTGATGTGGTTGGCTGGTTTCGTATCCCAATAAGTAAAGTAGCAAATCATATTGGAATAGCTAAGCCTAGGTTTATAGATAGTTGAGTGGTTGGGGTAAATGTATATGGTAGCAGTCCTAGTAGGTTAGACATGACTAGTAAGATTATTAGGGGTGTTAATATTATTGATCAGTTGTGACCGGCTTGATTGATTGGTAGTATTAACTGTTTTGTGAATGTATTAATAATTCATGATTGTACTGTTATTAAGCGGTTAGATAGTCATCGGTTGTCTTTAGCTGGAAATATTATTGCTGGTATTGATAAGCTAATTATAACTAATGGAACACCCATTAGTACTGGGGATGAAAATTGGTCGAATAGGGTTAAGTTCATGGTCAGGTTCAGGTTTGTTTTTTGGTTTTTTTTGGTTTGTTTGTGGTGCTGTTAATTGTAAGGTGAGATTTGATTTTGGGTTGTACAATCATATAGATTAGTCAAGAGGTACATATAATTGATAATCATGGGTCTGGGTTTAGTTGTGGCATGTCACTAAGGAGGTGGGTTGGTCTCTTTCTTTAGCTTAAAAGGCTAGTGCTATCCTCTATTAGCTTCTGTAGTGATTGAAGTGATGATCAATTTTCAAATTGTGATAATGGTGTTGATTCAATGACGATAGGCATAAAACTGTGGTTTGCGCCACAGATTTCGGAGCATTGTCCGTAGAATAGGCCTGGTTGTATTATGATGAAGCTGGTTTGGTTCAGCCGTCCTGGTACTGCATCTGTTTTCACTCCTAATGATGGTACTGCTCATGAGTGTAATACATCTTCGGCGGAAATTAGTATTCGAATTGGGGTTTCTATTGGGGCAATCATTCGATGGTCAACTTCAAGAAGTCGTGAGTAGCCATTAGGGAGGTCTTGTGTAGGAATCATATATGAGTCAAACTCTAAGTTTTCGTAGTCTGTATATTCGTATGTTCAATATCATTGATGTCCTATGGTCTTAATCGTTAAATGGGGGTTATTAATTTCATCGGTTAGGTATAGTACTTGAAGTGATGGTAGGGCGATTGTGATGAGGACAATGGCTGGTAAGATTGTTCAAATCATTTCTACTTCTTGGGCATCTATTGTACTGGTATGGGTTAATTTTGTTATTATTATGGATGAAATGATGTATAGAACTAGCGTGCTAATTAGAAATACAATTATAAGGGTGTGGTCATGAAAGTGCAGTAGTTCTTCTATGATGGGTGATATTGCATCTTGGAACTCTAGTTGTAATGGGTGTGCCATTAAGTCGTAAAGGGATTAACCTATAATTTAGCCTTGACAAGGTTATGTAATATATTTACTAACGTCTTTTATGTTAAACGATTTATTAAGAAAGAAACATAATGGTTTGTATGTGGTTGGCTTGAAACTAATTAAAGGGGGTTCGATTCCCTCCTTTCTTGGGGCTTATAATATATGTGGGGCTTCTTCATATGTGTGGCTTGATGGTGGGCAGCCGTTTAGTCACTCTACGTTAATAAGAGGGGGTTCGATGGCTGTGATTTTTCGTTTTGATGATAGGGCTTCTCAGATAATGACTAATATTATGATTACTGCTGCTAGGGAAATTATGGATCCGATTGATGATACTGAATTTCATATGGTATAGGCATCTGGGTAGTCTGAATAACGTCGTGGCATGCCTGCTAAACCTAGGAAGTGTTGTGGGAAGAATGTTATATTAACACCTAGAAACATAATTACGAATTGTAGTTTTGCTCATGTTTGGTTTAAAGAGTACCCTGTAAATAGTGGGAATCAGTGTGTAAATCCAGCCATGATAGCAAATACAGCTCCTATTGATAATACGTAGTGGAAGTGTGCTACTACATAATATGTATCATGTAGAACAATATCTAATGATGAGTTGGCTAATACAATACCTGTTAGTCCTCCAATGGTAAATAGAAAAATAAATCCTAGAGCTCATAGTATAGGTGCATCTCATTTGATTATACCTCCATGGAGGGTTGCCAATCAGCTGAATACTTTTACTCCTGTTGGGATGGCAATGATTATTGTTGCAGATGTAAAATAGGCTCGGGTGTCTACGTCTATACCCACTGTAAATATGTGGTGTGCTCATACGATAAAGCCTAGGAATCCAATAGATATCATTGCTCAGACTATACCTATGTAACCGAATGGTTCTTTTTTGCCGGTGTAGTAAGCTACCACATGTGAAATTATTCCGAAACCAGGGAGGATTAAGATGTATACTTCTGGGTGACCAAAAAATCAGAATAGGTGTTGGTACAGGATTGGGTCTCCGCCGCCTGATGGGTCAAAGAATGTTGTGTTTAAGTTTCGGTCGGTTAGAAGTATTGTGATACCTGCAGCTAGTACTGGAAGAGATAAAAGTAGTAGGACTGCTGTAATTAGGACTGATCAGACGAATAAAGGTGTTTGGTATTGTGATATTGATGGGGTTTTTATGTTAATTGCGGTGGTAATAAAATTGATTGCCCCAAGGATGGATGATGCTCCGGCTAGGTGTAATGAGAAGATGGTTAAGTCTACTGAAGCTCCGGCGTGAGCTATGTTTCCGGCTAGTGGGGGATATACAGTTCATCCTGTTCCGGCCCCAGCTTCAATCCCTGATGATGCTAGTAGGAGGAGAAGTGATGGGGGTAGTAGTCAAAAGCTTATGTTATTTATTCGTGGGAAGGCTATATCTGGTGCTCCAATTATTATTGGGACCAATCAGTTTCCGAAGCCCCCGATTATGATTGGTATTACTATAAAGAAGATTATGATAAAAGCATGGGCAGTAACAATAACGTTGTATACCTGGTCATCTCCTATTAGGGGGCCTGGTTGGCTTAGTTCTGTTCGGATTAATAGACTAAGGGCTGTTCCAATTATTCCTGCTCAGGCCCCAAAGATTAAGTATAGGGTGCCAATGTCTTTATGGTTGGTAGAGAATAACCAGCGGTTTAATATCATGGGTAAGATAGCTGAGTGTTTAGCGTTAGGCTGTAGACCTTTTTACGGGGGTTTAATTCCCCTTCTTATCAGAGCTCTGTGGTGAAGTTCATGTTAGATTGCAAATCTGAAGATATACTTTAGTAATAGTATCGGGGCTTTAGTTATATATGGTAGATAAAGGCCTGTTGGTTTAGGTTTTTAGCTGTTAACTAAAATGTTGTGGGATCGAGGCCCACTTATCTACAAAGGTTTTAGCTTAATTAAAGTGGTTGAGTTGCATTCAGTTGATATAGGATAAAGTCTTATAAACCTTAAAGCAGAAACTAAGAGATTGTGACTCTTATTTGGGGCTTTGAAGGCTCCTGGTTTGGTTATTATCCTAAGCTTCTTTTAAATTATGGAGAGTAGTATTGGCGTAATAGGTAGGATGGATGTTGATAGGGATGTAACTATGGCTAAATGGGGTTTTACGTTGGGTATTTTGTGCCGTCATTGTTGAGTATAACTGTGGGAGTTTGGTGGTATGGTAATTGTCGTATAGTATGAGATTCGTAAGTAAAAGAACAGGCTGAGAAGAGAGATTAGGGCCATTAAGGTGGCTAGGGTTATTATGTGTTGTTTAATTAATTCTTGTAAGATTAATCATTTTGGTGAAAATCCAGTTAGGGGTGGTAATCCTGCCAGTGATATAAGGGTGAGCATTATTAATGTATTTAACGATGGGGTTTTTGTTCATGATGTTATAATTGTAGATATTTTGTTTGTTTTTAACTGCTCGATTATTAGGAATGTGGTTGTAGTCATAATGAGGTATAGGTAGAATGTCAGGAGTATAAGTTTTGGTGATATGGTTAGAATAGTAGCTATTCAACCTAGGTGGGCAATTGATGAAAATGCTATGATCTTTCGTAGTTGAGTTTGGTTTAACCCCCCCCACCCCCCGATTAGGGTAGATAGTAGGCCCATAAATAATAATATTGGAGAGTTTAAATGTTGGTGTGTTATTACTAGGAGGCTTAGTGGGGCTAGTTTTTGTCAAGTGACTAGAAGTAATGCTGTTATTGTAGAGGCTCCTTGGAGTACTTCTGGTAGTCAAAGGTGAAATGGGGCTAGTCCTAATTTTATAGCTAGGGCTACTGTAAGAAGCATACATGAGGTGTTGTTGTGTATCAATATCGTGTCTCATTGGCCCAAATATCAAGCGTTTAGTATACTTGAAAATAGTACTAGAGTTGAAGCTGCTGCTTGTGTTAAGAAGTACTTAATGGAAGCTTCAGTTGCTCGAGGGTGGTGTTGTTGAGCAATTAGTGGAATGATAGATAGGGTGCTGATTTCTAGGCCACATCAGGCTAGGATTCAGTGGTTGCTTGATACTGTGAGTAGTGGACCCAGGATTAGGTTTATTGTAATAAGCCCCTTTGCTAGGGGGTTCATTAGTATAGGAAGGGTTTAAACCAACATTGTCGGGGTATGGGCCCAATAGCTTTATTAGCTGACTTTACTAGAATATAGTATATTGGAAGTATGAAGAGTTTTGATCTCTTAGGGGCAGGTTCAAGTCCTGTTTTTCTAAGGAGACGAGAGGATTTTAGCCTCTATTTTCCACCCTATCAAGGTGGTCCTTGTGTTTTCAGGCACGTGTCCTATAATATTGGAGGTAAACCGGAGGTTGAGATTGGTATTGATATATGTCAGGCGCATAGGGCGAGGGTAATTGGTAGAAAGTTTTTTCATAGGAGGTGTATCAGTTGGTCATATCGGAATCGTGGATATGAGGCTCGGACTCATAGAAATCCGATGGATAGTATAATTGTTTTTATTATTAATGATAGTGAGAAAATTTCTGGTGTGTTTGGTGTGCTTGGATTGAAGAATAGAATGGCTGTTAGGGTATTTATTATTAGGATATTGGTATATTCTGCTAGGAAGAATAGGGCAAAAGGGCCTGCAGAGTACTCTACGTTGTACCCAGACACTAATTCTGATTCTCCTTCGGTAAGGTCAAATGGGGCTCGGTTGGTTTCTGCTAGGGTAGAGATATATCATATTATTATTAATGGTCAGGATGATAAAATGAGGTAAATTGGTTCTTGGGTGGTGGAAAATGTTTGTATATTAAAACCTCCCGTAAACAGGATTAGTGACAGTAGAATAATTCCTAAGGTAACTTCGTAAGAAATGGTTTGGGCTACTGCTCGTAGTGCACCTATTAAGGCGTATTTAGAATTTGATGCTCATCCAGACCATAAAATGGAATAAACTATAAAGCTTGATATTGAGATTAAGAATAATAATCCTAGATTGAGGTCAGCTAGTGATAGTGGGAGGGGGAGGGGTAGTCAAATTAGTAGGGCTAGTATTAGGGCTAATATGGGGGCTATGGTAAATAGTTTGGAGGAGGAGCTAATTGGGAAAATTGGTTCTTTAATAAAGAGCTTTACTCCATCAGCTAACGGTTGTAAGATTCCGTACGGTCCCACTAGGTTTGGTCCTTTTCGTAATTGCATGTAACCAAGTACTTTTCGCTCGGTTAGTGTAAAGAAAGCTACTGAGATAAGAATTGGAATTATATAAATTAGTGGCGGTAGTAGGTTTTGTAGTGAAATCATGTTATTATGGAGAGGAGTTGAACCTCTGGTCAAAGGGCTTAGACCTTTTGCATTAATTACCAACTTTGCTACCGTAATGCCTTTATTTAAGGTTATTGGTGGTTGTTTTTGTACTTAGTTAAGTTGTGTTCACTAATGTAAAGTGCAGCATGTATTTTATATGGGCTGCATATTTTCGATCCTTTCGTACTGGAAAATTTACAATCATAGATAGAAACCGACCTGGATTACTCCGGTCTGAACTCAGATCACGTAGGACTATTAATCGTTGAACAAACGAACCCTTAATAGCGGCTGCACCATTAGGATGTCCTGATCCAACATCGAGGTCGTAAACCCCCATCGTTGATATGGACTCTAAGAGGGGATTGCGCTGTTATCCCTGGGGTAGCTTGGTTCGTTGATCAAGAGTATTGGATCGTTTTGCTTTACGGCACTTTGGGTTGTTAATCTTGGTATATGTTTTTGGAGGTTTTATTGTTCTCCAAGGTCACCCCAACCGAAAGTAAGGTCAAGTAACTGTATGTGGTGTTTCATTAGAGTTGGTGTATGTAATTTAGTAGTTGACTTATACTTAAAGTTCCACAGGGTCTTCTCGTCTTATGGGTTTATTCTCGCTTTTGCACGAGGATATCAATTTCACTGATAATTTGTAAGAGACAGGTAGAGCCTCGTTTAGCCATTCATTCTAGTCTTTATTTAAAAGACGAGTGATTATGCTACCTTCGCACGGTCAGGATACCGCGGCCGTTGAACAGTGTCACTGGGCAGGCATCACCCCTAATACTTGTATTGCTAGGGGCTATGTTTTTGGTAAACAGTCGGGTTCTTGTTTGCCTAGTTCCTTTTACAAATTTTAATCTTTCTTGTGTGCACTCCTGTGTTGGGTCAACAATGTAATTCATAGGTTAAAAGTTTAGTTGTTATTTTATTTGTTCATTTGTTAATAATCAGTAGGTTGTCTGAACAGATTTAAGCTAGTGCTTTAGAGATTTTTTTATTCTTGTTACTCATTTTAGCATTAGTTCTTCTATTATGATAGAATAGCTCAGTTTGGTGTGGAGTCACAAATTTTTTTATATATTTATTTTGGCTTAGCTTTAACGCTTTATTTAATGGTGGCTGCTTTAAGGCCTACTGGTTTGGTAGTATAAATTTTTTACTTACACTGTTTGGTTGTTTCCTTGTTCAGTAGGGCTGTACCCCTGCTGACTATCTCTTAAATTTCTCGTATCATGGACTTTGTATTGTTTATTGGGTAATTTAAGGTAGAACTTATATTCTTTTTCTGAGCAACCAGCTATCACCAAGTTCGTTAGGCTTTTCACCTCTACTTATTGGTCTTTCCACTCTTTTGCCACAGAGACGGTTAATAGCCTTAATTTTTGGCTGCCTATAAGTAGCTCACTTGGTTTCGGGGCTTCATACTTTAGTTCTCTTTGCTTGAATGTGCTGGCTAAATCATTATGCAAAAGGTACAAGGTTAAATCTTTGCTTTTTATTGCTCGGTGGTTGTTTCATGTTTTTCATCTTTCCCTTGCGGTACTGTTTTTATAGCTCCAATAGTCTTTTCTATCTCCTATACTAGGACGAATGAGAATGTTTTAAAGGTTTTAGTTGTATATGGTAGTTGTTTTTTAGGATGGTTGTTGGTTGTTTGGGCTAGGTTTAATTGCTCAAGACAGCCTCGTTGGTTTATTAGGCATTTTTCAAGTGTAAGTTGAATGCTTTAAAGGTTAAGCTATGTCTTGATATACCAAGTACACCTTCCGGTACACTTACCATGTTACGACTTGCCTCATCTTTATGTATTGAATATTTAGTTTATTTAAGTGTAATTGTTTTTTGAGGAGGGTGACGGGCGGTGTGTGCGCGCTTCAGGTCCTTGTTAATATGGGCTTTCTGTTCTCATATTACTGCTAAATCCTGCTTTTAGAGCAGTGTTTTCAAGGCTCTTTCCGTTAAAATAATTCTAGTATAGAAAATGTAGCCCATTTCTTCCATCTCAGTTGGCTACACCTTGACCTGACTTGTTAGCTGTGTTAACTGTTATGCTTACTTTTAATTCCTTCACAGGGTAAGCTGTAGACGGAGGTATATAGGCTGTGGGCTAGAGATGGTGAGGTGTATCGTGGATTATCGATTATAGAACAGGCTCCTCTAGGTGGGTTTGAAGCACCGCCAAGTCCTTTGAGTTTTAAACGTTTGGTTTGTAGTTCTCTGGCGGATTCCTTATGTGGGCTATGGAATCTAGGTTTAAGGCTGAGCATAGTGGGGTATCTAATCCCAGTTTGTATCTTAGCTATCGTGGGTTCAAATTAATCGATTATATTAAGGTTATTTTCATAGTGGCGTTATATATATTTAAACTTATGACAGAAGAATATAAGATCTACCTTAAATTTTTTTGTTTATTTTTAATCACGTTATACGCCGTTTTGCTGTTATTTTGGGCTTCTTGTATAACCGCGGTGGCTGGCACAATGATTAACCGGCCCTAATTTGCTGTAAATAAGTCAAGCTTTCGCTTATGTGTTAATGTTTGTCACTGCTGAGTTTCCGTGGGGATGTGGCATTGCTAGGTGTTTTGGGCTACTATGGTGGGCCTGATACCTGCTCCTTATTCTCCTTGTTGGAGTATTAGGGCGTTTTCACGGGGGTGTTGATGCTTGCATGTGTAAGTTCAGCAAGAAGTAACAGTAAGACCAGGACCAAATCTTTGTGTTTCTGGAATAGTTGAATATACATCTTGGCAGCTTCAGTGCCATGCTTTATGATAAGCTACAGTAAC